ATGTTAATCGTAAGCAAGAAGATTGTTTACGAAGAAACAACAAGAAAAATTCATATTCTGATATATAAGAGTTATATAGGAATCGAGATAGTCTTTTATTTTCTTTTGAAAAAAGAAAAATGGATTTCATTGAAGTAATAAGACTATTCCAATTCGAATAATAGTTGAGAAAGAATCGCAATAAATGTAAAGATGGAACATCTTGGATCCGGTATTCAAGGAGTTGAACCAAGATTTCAAAATGGATAGGATAGGGTATTTCTATATGTGATAGATAATGTAAATGCAAAAATTTGTCTTCAAAAAAGGGAAATATCGAATGAATAGATCGTAAATTTTGAAACTTTGGTATTTCTTTTTCTTTCGGACAAGATAGTTGTCCTCGCGAGAATGGGATTTCTACAACGATTGCAAACCCCTCAGATAGAATCTGAGAATAAAACTCCGAATAAAAATGATTGCTGTGATCCAACAATCGATCTTGGTTAGGATGATTAACCGAATTAATCCAAAAATTCTGCTGATACATTCGAATAATTAAACGTTTCACAAGTAGTGAACTAAATTTCTTGTTATTACAACCAATAATTTCCACAGGTTCGGAACCATTTAATACATAATCATGGGCAAATGCATAAATATATTCCTGAAAGAGAAGTGGGTAAACAAAGTATTGTTGACGAGATTTCTGTTTTTCTGAATACCCTTCGAATTTTGCCATTTGAATTTCTACTTGAATCAGAGAAAAAAAGCATTTCTCGATTTATCAAATGATGATACATAGTGCAATATGGTCAGAACAGGGTGTTACATTTTTTAAAACAAACCCTGAAAAGAAAGGGAGTCTAATCCATAGATCTTTTTCTGCTCCTTTTCTATCTAATTAGTTTATGTTTGTTCTAATTAAAAAAAAAAAAAAGAACAAATCTTTTATTTTTGCAGGCCAATCGCTCTTTTGACTTTGGAATACAGTCTCTTTATCAATATACTGCTTCTTTTACACATTCAATTCATAACATTCCTTTTCAATCCATAATCAAGAATAATTAGGATTCCTAAAAAAAAATAAATAAAAGGGTCTACCGACAGAAAAACCCAACCTTTCCCCGCATCGGGCACTAATCTATTTTTAACGTCTAATTAGATCGGGGAATCATTTCAATTAAGAAGTTAAGCTCGTTGCTTTTTATTTTACCAGAATTAGAGCCGGGCTCTATCCATTTATTCACTAGACCTAGAAAATAGGAATTTTTTTATTCAAAAAAAAAAAGAAATTTATTTTATTACGACATGCTATTTTTTCCATTCATTACCTTTGAGGATCAGTCGTGGTCTTCTAGACTCTACCAAGAGTCTGGACGAATTTGTTGCTTCATCCAAATGTGTAAAAGATCATAGTCGCACTTAAAAGCCGAGTACTCTACCATTGAGTTAGCAACCCAGATAAAATAGGATCTTAGATACGATCGAAATCCAAAAATCGATAGAATTACACCAGACGCTCCTAGCAAAACATTGAATTAGCAAGACATCAAAAGAAAGATTTTATCACCCATTAAAAACACTCAAATACCAAAATAAACAGATCGGTTAAATTTCACTAAGGTTAAAAAAAAGGAGCGGCCCCAGTCATAATAGCAAAATTATTATTTTTTGCATTTAAATAGAAAAATCTTATATGAAAGTACATGCAAGGAGGGGGCAACCCTATCATTTGAGCAAAGTGTAGACAGAAATACCTAATATGGGGTGACTATAAAGAGACCTATCTAGCTACAAATTCTAGCTGTTCAATAGACCTTTGTCAATAGAAATACAATGGTAAGAAAACCAATTAGATACAAATAAGGAAATTAAATAAGGGCTTTTGTTGGATTGGCACGACATAAATGCAGCAAAAAAATAGGACTAAAAAAGAAGCAAATTGTGTCTAAATAATTAAGGGATATTAATGACCCTCCATTACTTTTTTATTTTTTATTCATTATAGTTCTTCAATTAACTCAAAGTTCTTTCTTTATCTTTAAAGAATTCTGCTTTCCTTAAAATATCATAAACAGTTCTTGTGGGTTGAGCACCTTTTTCAAGGAAATAGAGAATAGCTGGAACATTTAAACAAGTTTGATTCTTTATCGGATCATAAAAACCAACTTTTTGAAGATCTCTTCCTTGTCTTCGAGATCGAACATCAATTGCAACGATTCGATAGACAGCTTATTGGGATAGATGTAGATAAACAATGCCCCCCCTAGAAACGTATAGGAGGTTTTCTCCTCATACGGCTCGAGAAAATGATTTGAATTTCTATCTATAATACAAGTAGATAGAAATTAGACTATGACTTGCATTAATTTCCTTATAGAAGAAAAAACAAATTTCATTTATACTCATAACTCAAGTTGGCTAATTTTGACTGACAGAATTCAAAAGAGAAATCCTTCCAAAATTTTTGAGTCGTCTCTAAACTCTTTTCTTTATCTCATCTCGAACAAATTGACTTTTATTCCTTATTCTGATCTAATTCTATTGTTGAGATGGTTGAAAATTATGTTTACTTGTTCCGGAATCCTTTATCTTTGATTTGTGAAATCCTTGGGTTTAGACATTACTTCGGGAATTCCTATTCTTTTTTCTTTCAAAAGAGTAGCAACATACCCTTTCTTTTTTTCTTATTTCCTTCAATAAAGCATTTTCCTTTTCTAGAGAAATCGAATATGAACGATTGATTCTAATAGACTTTTAATCAAAAAAAAAGTTTTCCAATCCTCCTAAATTAGACTTTTTCTTATTTTAACCTTTCAATTTCTATATTAAGGATAGACTGACAAAGTTGGCCTAATTTATTAGTTTTCACTAACCCTAGATTCTTTCCCTTGATAAAAAAGAAATTCTGTCTTCTCGAGCTCCATCGTGTACTATTTACTTACAAACAACCCAGGGCAAATTTGGTTCGGGACAAATAGAACAGACTATGTCGAGCCAAGAGCATTTTCATTACTGTGGAAAATGGTGGATAGCAAAATCCACAATCGATCATCTCCTTCAAGTCGCACGTTGCTTTCTACCACATCGTTTTAAACGAAGTTTTACCATAACATTCCTCTAATTTGATTGCAAAGTGGTATCGAGAATTGATCCAATATGGATGGAATCATGAATAGTCATTGGTTTTGTATACTAATTCAAACTTGCTATTTATGGTTCAAACTTGCTATCTATGGAGAAATATGGATAAAAGAAATAAATATTTAGCGGGGAAGAATCCGCAAGGATCTAATTTATTAAAACCCATATTCTATCATATGAATGAAACATAGTTTGAAAAGAGGAATAAAATAGTTTGCTTAAGACTTATTTATTATTGAATTTCCATGCTCAACAGAAAAATCGAGATGAGCAATCCTGAAATGAGAAGAATCAACTCTTCTCCAACAAATAAACTATGCCAATGAAAAGATTAGCATTTTTTTGTTACTTAATAAACTTTTCATAGTTCTTCAACTGGAATAACAGAAGTAACAAAAGAAAGAAAAAATGAAGTAAAAAAAATTCGTATTAGTATAAAGTAAAATTAAGGTCTTTGCTTTTACTTATAGCATTCTTTCTTTTAGGTAATAGAAAGAACTAAAACTTTCAAACAATAAAAGTATGATTTTTTATACAGTGTTTTCCCTCATAAATTTTTGTTTTCAATCAATTCCAAAGTCGAGTAAACGGAATATATGAATTTATCTCTAATCCTCACATTCCATTGATTTAGAAAAGGATATTTGCAAATCAGATAATGCCTAAAAGAGAAAAATCTAGTATCTATCCGTAGAATGGAAACCCCCTTTTCTTCACATCAGGTGTCAAGTGTATCCTGTAAGAATTCCCATTTCATGGATAGGGAGCATAAAGTTTATCTAACAAGTTCGAATTTCAAAACACATATTCAAAATACATACACATATGAGTAATGAGTAGTAGGAGCATATCCTGAATGTGCCTGACAGACCAAAATTTTTAATGAAAAAAAAGATATTGAATTTGACTGGACTTGACACTTTATTTTGTTTTCTGAGAAAGAAAAACAATCCTTAGAAATGCATCTAATCTAAGAGTTCATAAGAAATAATTACTCTCTTTAATAAGCTTTTGTGTCGTGCAGGACACAATACGATTCTATCTTTCGTTTCATGAAAAAAATCTGGGACGGAAGGATTCGAACCTCCGAATAACGGGACCAAAACCCGCTGCCTTACCACTTGGCCACGCCCCATTTCGTTTTATACAACACTAATAAACAGTATTTTTATTATATATTATTCGTCAATCCCACTTCAATTCCCTAAAAAATGAGGGATATTTTCTTGCTAGGATTCTAAACATGCGGATAATATAGAATCCAAAAAATGCATTGATCATTACATGGAATTCTATTAAGATATTATATGAAAGTCGAATTTCTTCCATTCTCATTTGAGAATGCGAATACAAGGAGGTATTTTGTGTTTGGGAAAGTCCGAAGAAAAAGGGGTTTTGAATCCACCTTTTCTTTTCCTTTTTCCCTTAAAAAAATAACTCAATCAAAATCCAATTATCTACTCTATAAGAACGAAATGCTTGTTATGCCTAATATACTTAGTTTAATCTCTATCTGTTTTAATTCTGGTCTTTATCCGACTAGTTTTTTCTTAGCCAAATTACCCGAAGCTTATGCCATTTTCAACCCAATCGTAGATGTTATGCCTGTCATACCTGTACTCTTTTTTCTATTAGCCTTTGTTTGGCAAGCTGCTGTAAGTTTTCGATGAAATCTTTACTATTCCGTTCTGTCTGCCAAATTGAATGATGTATTCATTCCAAAAAATGAAAAAATGTAGAAGAGCCAAGAAGTCTTATATTATGAACTTTCTATTCGAAAATTCAAATTCTTCTACATTGAATGTATAGCTGCAACAAGAAATTTGGATAAGCCTTTCCACCCCCTGCACCTACGTTGAGCAGGTACCTTTAGGTACCCACACAAACAATACTTAAACCAATTTTGGATATTGATAAGACTGCTCATTATAAAGCAATTCTTGCAATTTTTTTTTAGAATTTATTTTTGCATTTTTTAGGTCTCAAAATAAAAAAAAACCATCCTAGTGGATCTGTGCGGTAAGGAAAAACGGGTAATCTATTCCTTAAAAAAAAATCTTGGAGATTGTGTAATGCTTACTCTCAAACTCTTTGTTTATACAGTAGTGATATTCTTTGTTTCCCTCTTTATCTTTGGATTCTTATCTAATGACCCAGGACGTAATCCTGGACGTGAGGAGTAAAAATCCAAAATTTTTTGGAATTTTTTCTTACAAATTGGATTTATTTCGTACATTTATCTATGAGAAAATCCGGGGGTTAGAATTCCTTACAATTCGAAAGTCCCAAACGATCCGAGGGGGCGGAAAGAGAGGGATTCGAACCCTCGGTACAAAAAAATTGTACAACGGATTAGCAATCCGCCGCTTTAGTCCACTCAGCCATCTCTCCCCGTTCCAAATCGAAAGGTTTTCGTGATATGACAGAGGCAAGAAATAACGATTACAAAAAATCCTTACTTTTTTTCATTTCAAAAGTGCATAAAAATTATATTGCCAATTCCATTTTAGTTATATTCTTTTTTCTTAATGTTAATAAAAAAAAGGGGAAAATTCTTGTTTATTCTTTCTAAAATTCGATATAGTCTGAGAGATAATCAGATATAGATATATTTTCTCTTCAGCGGGCATTTCCGTATAGGACTTGTTAGAATAAAACCAGCAGGTTATAGAAAAAAAAATTCTTATCAAACCCACCATAAAATTGGAAAGAAAGATAAAGTAAGTAGACCTGACCCCTTGAATGATGCCTCTATCCGCTATTCTGATATATAAATTCGACGTGGATGAAATTGTTGTATAAGCGGATTTTTTTTATTTCCTTAGACTTAGACTGCGCAAGGGAAGAATTTTTCGCTATTTATATTTACGATTTCATATTCTTGTTACTAGACGTTCTATAGGAATAAGAAGAAATCACAACTCTTTTCCGTTACGCATAAAAATGGATTTCGAAAGTCAATTTTTCTTTTCAATATCTTTCTTTTTTTTTTTCCTTAAAAGATAGGCTTTCAAATAGGAATCATAGAATAATGCTGAATTAAAATGTTTATTTCTTTATTTTTATAGTATAAGAAAAATGAATCAAATTCATGGATTTACCACGACTTCGGTTGTGACCCCATAGATAAAAATGCAAAATTTCTATCTTCGAGACCATTGAAAAAGGGCATTGAACGAGAAAGAAATCGTCCACAGATAATCAAACTATCATATGCCTTGGAAGTAATATGAGGTGCTCGGAAATGGTTGAAGTAATTGAATAGGAGGATCACTATGACTATAGCCCTTGGTAGAGTTACTAAAGAAGAAAATGATCTATTTGATATTATGGACGACTGGTTACGAAGGGACCGTTTCGTTTTTGTAGGATGGTCCGGCCTATTGCTCTTTCCTTGTGCTTATTTCGCTTTAGGGGGTTGGTTTACAGGGACTACTTTTGTAACTTCTTGGTATACCCATGGATTGGCTAGTTCCTATTTGGAAGGTTGCAATTTCTTAACGGCGGCGGTTTCCACCCCTGCCAATAGTTTAGCACACTCTTTGTTACTACTATGGGGACCGGAAGCACAAGGAGATTTTACTCGTTGGTGTCAATTAGGCGGTCTGTGGACTTTTGTCGCTCTCCATGGGGCTTTTGCACTAATAGGTTTCATGTTACGTCAATTTGAACTTGCTCGGTCTGTTCAATTGCGGCCTTATAATGCAATTTCATTCTCTGGTCCAATCGCAGTTTTCGTTTCCGTATTCCTTATTTATCCACTGGGACAATCTGGTTGGTTCTTTGCACCGAGTTTTGGCGTAGCAGCTATATTTCGATTCATCCTTTTCTTCCAAGGATTTCATAATTGGACGTTGAACCCCTTTCATATGATGGGAGTTGCCGGAGTATTAGGTGCGGCTCTGCTATGCGCTATTCATGGGGCTACTGTAGAAAACACTCTATTTGAAGATGGTGATGGTGCAAATACCTTCCGAGCTTTTAACCCAACTCAAGCGGAAGAAACTTATTCAATGGTCACTGCTAACCGCTTTTGGTCCCAAATCTTTGGTGTTGCTTTTTCCAATAAACGTTGGTTACATTTCTTTATGCTATTTGTACCCGTCACCGGTTTATGGATGAGTGCTATTGGTGTAGTTGGCCTGGCTCTGAACCTACGTGCCTATGACTTCGTTTCCCAGGAAATCCGTGCAGCGGAAGATCCTGAATTTGAGACTTTCTACACCAAAAATATTCTTTTAAACGAGGGTATTCGTGCATGGATGGCAGCTCAGGATCAGCCTCATGAAAATCTTATATTCCCTGAGGAGGTTCTACCACGTGGAAACGCTCTTTAATGGAACTTTCGTTTTAGCTGGTCGTGACCAAGAAACC